AGCAGCAAATGCTAGTCACAATAAAGCTTTCAACAAAGCCGATTTAATTATTAGTAAAGCCGAGGTTAACGACGGTACTAGTGTGAAAAAATTAAAACCTCAGGCTCGAGGACGGGGTTATCTAATAAAAAAATCGACTTGTCATATAACTATCGTATTAAGAAATATATCCTTATATAAAAAATATACAAGTCTTACTATAAAGGATGGGAAGATATATCTATAAAGAATATAAAGAAGTATGAAGAATCGAACATATTCTTAAAAAAAAAACCAGATAGGGTTATCCACAAATATGATATTTGACAATATGTATAGTTAAATAGTGGGGGAGTATGGGACAAAAAATAAATCCACTTGGTTTTAGACTTGGTACAACCCAAAGTCATCATTCTCTTTGGTTTGCACAACCAAAAAATTACTCTGACGGTCTCCAAGAAGATCAAAAAATAAGAAACTCTATCAAGAATTTTGTAAAAAAAAATACAAAAATATCTTCTGGCGTTGAAGGAATTGCACGTATAGAGATTCAAAAACGAATCGATGTAATTCAGGTCATAATATATATGGGATTCCCAAAATTATTAATAGAAAGTAGACCTAAACGAATCGAAGAATTACAGATACATGTACAAAAAAAAATTAATTGTGTAAACCGAAAACTCAATATTGTTATAACAAAAATTTCAAATCCTTATAGGAACCCTAATATTCTTGCAGAATTTATAGCTGGACAATTAAAGAATAGAGTTTCTTTTCGTAAAGCAATGAAAAAAGCTATTGAATTAACTGAACAGGCAAATACAAAAGGAATTCAAGTACAAATTGCGGGACGTCTTGATGGAAAAGAAATTGCACGAGTCGAATGGATTCGAGAAGGTAGGGTTCCTCTACAAACCATTCGAGCTAAAATTGATTATTGTTCGTATACAGTTAGAACTATTTATGGGGTATTAGGCATAAAAATTTGGACATTTCTAGACCAAAAAAAAGAAGTCCCTACTTGACTTGTTTTTCCATTGTAGCCATTAGTAGAAGAAAAAAAAGTACAAACTCCTTCATTTTTTTTGTTTAATAAAAACAAAAAGAAACAATTCGAATTCTATTAAATTCAAATATTAGTTTAATAATTTCAAATTTTACAATATATAATAAATTGAATATTAATAATTTAACTATATACGTCTATTTCGAATTCTTCGAATTCTATTTCTATAGGGTTGAATAAAATGAAATAAAATAAAAAAATTGATTGATATAATTGCTATGCTTAGTGTGTGACTCGGTGGTTTTTTAGAGTCCGGATAAAAAAAAAGGACTGACCAGAGTATGAACTAATAAGTATACAACTAATAACCAACTCATCACTTTGCATTATCTGGATACAAAAAAAGAGTCAAGATATGATATATTGATCATATCATTGTAGCAATTAAAATCCTTTTTACACAAACAAAAAAAAACTAATCGGATTATGTTTTAGAAAAAAAAAATAAAAAATTTTCCAGATAAGTGGAAGGGTGAAAGAAAGAAAAAGAATATCAATGATATAGAATTCCAATATGTAAGGTCTATGAGTCATCACATAAAAGCTAATGTAGTAAAGCATCCATACCAATTGATTTTAAATTCAAATAATCCGTTCATAAAAAAAAATCACGAGCCTTGAGTGAATCCAGACTGAGAAGAGTGACTCAAGAACAATTTTTTTTTATTAGAGGCTCCATTGGAAAATTAAGACCTAAACATTACTGGAGAAGTGATGGGAACGATGGAACCTGTAAATACATAAGATTTTTCTGAAAGTAAATCTTAATAATTTATTGGGAGGATAGCGAAAGGAACCAGAAGACAATCCATTTATTTTCTTTTTGAACGATTATGGGTTACCTCTACAAATAAAATAACTATTGAAAGACTAAATATGGAAGAGGAAATATTCGCCCGCGAAGATTTTTTTTATTCTTTTTTTTTGATTCCTAAATTGGAGCAATCTGATATTCTAAGTAGATTAGAATATATATATAATTTTGTTACAACCTTATAACAAATAACAAAAACAAGATTATCAAAAAAAAAAAAAAAATAGAAAAAATTCTCTATAATTAATGTCTATAACTAGAAAATTTTTTTCTATTTCTATCTCGAACTATTAGATCTATAACTATTAGAACTCTAAAATAGAATATAGATTCTGAATATAGATTCTAATCTAAATAGATACAAATTTCTATTCTACTAATATTTTATTCTACTAATATTCTACTAATATCCTATTCTATTCTAATAATTTAAGATTGGAATACTAATAAATACCAATAAATAGATCTAATAAGGAAGAAAGAAATTCAAAAAATAGATTTAACTAAATTAATTAAGTGAAATCTCAAAGAATACGATGATTTAGTATATTATTTTTTTCGTAAAAGACATGTATATTTTTTTTTAATAATTTTATTCGCGAGGAGCTGGATGAGAAGAAATTTTCATGTCCGGTTCTGTAGTAGAGATGGAATTGAGAAAGAACCATCAACTATAACCCCAAAAGAACCCGATTCCGTAAACAACATAGAGGAAGAATGAAAGGAATAGCTTTTCGAGGAAATCGTATTTGTTTTGGAAGATATGCTCTTCAAGCACTTGAATCCGCTTGGATTACATCTAGACAAATAGAAGCAGGACGACGAGCAATGACACGAAATGCACGCCGCGGTGGAAAAATATGGGTACGTATATTTCCCGACAAACCCGTTACTTTAAGACCTACGGAAACACGGATGGGTTCGGGCAAAGGATCGCCCGAATATTGGGTAGCTGTTGTTAAACCGGGTAGAATACTTTATGAAATGGGCGGAGTAGCCGAAAATATAGCAAGAAAGTCTATTTCAATAGCAGCATCAAAAATGCCTATACGAACCCAATTCCTTATTTCAAAATAGGAATTTGAAAATAGGAATATAGAACCAAGGGAAAAGGACCTTTTGTATACTAAAAAAAAGTGGAAGTTTCCTTTTTTGTTTTGGACAAACAATATATCTTTTTTTTCCTAAATAACAAATAAAAAAAAAAATGATATGATCCAATCTCAGACTCATTTGAATGTAGCAGATAACAGCGGAGCCCGAGAATTGATGTGTATTCGAATCATAGGGACTAGTAATCGCCGATATGCTCATATTGGTGACGTTATTGTTGCTGTAATCAAGGAAGCAGCACCCAATTCACCTCTAGAAAAATCAGAAGTAATCAGAGCTGTAATTGTACGTACTTGTAAAGAACTTAAACGTAATAACGGTATAATAATACGATATGATGACAATGCTGCAGTTGTCATTGATCAAGAGGGAAATCCACAAGGAACTCGAATTTTTGGTGCAATTGCCCGGGAATTGAGACAGTTAAATTTTACTAAAATTGTTTCATTAGCACCTGAGGTCTTATAAGATAAAAAATTAGACGATATAAGATAGAAAATTACAGATTAAGGGAGACCGTAATATAGTTATATTATTTACTATTCCAGTTATAGTATTTAAATTAGTTGAATAAAAACGAAATAGAATTACTCAAATCAATTTAATTAGTAAATTGTGTTTCACGGATATACCTTTAATTAAATAATAAGAAAATGCAAATTGAGAGATTAGATAAAATAATAAATTAACAAAAACCAAGAGTATGTTGATTATATCAAAACTAGAGAACAAAAAATTAAGTTTATCATGAGTAGGGATTCTATTGCTGAGATAATAACCTCTATACGAAATGCTGACATGAATAGAAAAAGAACCGTTCGAATAGCAGCTACTAACATCACCAAAAACATTATTAAAATACTCTTACGAGAGGGTTTTATTGAAAATGTAAGGAAACATCGGGAAAGCAACACAAAATTTTTGGTTTTAACCCTACGCCATAGAAAGAAGAAGAAAGGACCATATAGAACTAGTCTAAATTTAAAACGGATCAGCCGGCCGGGTTTACGAATCTATTCTAACTATCAAAAAATTCCTAGAATTTTGGGTGGGATGGGCATTGTAATTCTTTCGACTTCTCGAGGTATAATGACAGACCGGGAAGCTCGACTCGAAAGAATTGGTGGAGAAATCTTGTGTTATATATGGTAATCTTTTTAATATGCGAATTCCATCCAGACTTCTTATTTATTTGTTAAAAAAAAAAGAGAAAGGAATAGGTTTCTAATACCATTCTTCTCGATTCCTCTTACATTAGTTAATACTTCAAGAGGATTTGCGATGGAATGAAAGAAAAAAAAATGAATTTTGGGAAGTTTAATTACTGAATCACTTTTTCAATTTCAATAATATGTTCCAAGTTCGTTTAGATAATCAAGATCTGGTTTTAGCTTATCTTTTAGTCACGATAGTTTTTTTTACGTATACTACCACGAGATAGTATCAAAGTACTTATAATTCGATCCGAGCACGTCTAATTTATAGACTCCATAAAAAAATTTGAATGATTAGTCAATTTTTTCTTTCAACGTTAAAAGCCCTTTCGCCTTTCGTAGGAATAGAATTTAAGATTTCAAAATTTCAAGAAACTTAGTTTCTTCAAAAAAAAAGTATGTATATTCAAAAATTAAGGGATGAAAAATATGAAAATAAGAGCTTCTGTTCGTAAAATTTGTGAAAAATGTCGACTGATACATAGACGGGGGCGAATTATAGTAATTTGTTTCAACCCAAGACATAAACAAAGACAAGGATAATCTTTCTAAGCGAGAATACTTTAAAGGATCCAATGAAAAAAAAAAAAAAATGAAAGGATCCATTTTGACATAAAATGGATATATCCATAAACCGCTGACTTATATTTATGAGATGATAAAATATGGCAAAACCTTTATCACGAATTGGTTCACGCAAAACTGGACGCATTGGTTCACGTAAGCATGGACGTAAAATACCAAAAGGAGTTATTCATGTTCAAGCAAGTTTCAACAATACTATTGTGACCATTACAGATGTACGGGGAAA